TCCATTTATCCGCGATCTGGGCATAGGTAGCAATCCATTCTATAATTCTTCTCATTACCTCTCGTGGTAAACTGATCCCACAAAGAAAAGAATTGTACAGTACGAAATAACATAAAAACAAATTCATTAATAAAAAAGAAAAGATATGGTCCCTTTATTTATATTTATCAATTAAAATTGTTCCTTTTTGACAGGAATAAAAAAAAATAAATAAATATTGGAGTACGCTTCGATTTCATCCTAATGTAAATGTAGTAGTATACCAACAAAAAAGAAAGTATTCAATTTCATTGAAGTTACAGATGAGAATAACGAACACTTTTTTATTTAATTCTCATCCAAAGAAGAAAAAAAGATCGAATAACTGTTCTATGATGAAAAACCCGCCCGTTTTCTTTTGTATGCATAGTAGGTATACACTATACAATCAACTATATATATATAATTTTTCTGAATACTGGACTGGAAAGGAATTTGAGAATTCTTAAGATATGGAATTAGAGTCTAAATAGAATCGTGCTCTAAAGAGATCCATGAACCTAAGTGCAAAAATAGACCCATCAATCAGCTGATTCGTTATAATTTAGTGATTGCCTTCGGTACCGGTATAAAATAACATAAAAAGAGGCGAAGGCTGGTTTTGCAAACATTAATAGAATGTTTCTACCAATTTTCATATTTTCTAGTTATCCGCCTAACCTCAAAAGAAAGATCTTTCTTTAAATTTATCTAGTTTTTTATAATTAGAATTAATTAGAATTAAGTGGTCGTTCCTATCCAATAATCTACTAGTACCAGCTCGCTATTCACTCGGTTTTTGGGTCATAATCATTATGTAGGAGAGATGGCCGAGTGGTTGAAGGCGTAGCATTGGAACTGCTATGTAGGCTTTTGTTTACCGAGGGTTCGAATCCCTCTCTTTCCGGACCTTCATCTAATTCACTAATCTTACTAACCAAAAGAGTAAAATTACTAACCAAAAGAGTAAAATAGCACTATCTAAAATTATATTCCAACACAAAACAGTTAGACCTTGATATATATTTTATTCCTAATTCCTAATTGCTGTGTCACGGAAAATACTAAAAGGAAAAGAGTAGACAAGGAATGAAAACCTCCCTCCCGTTCTATGATACCTAAATCGGATAAAAATCCGGATCAAACCCTTAATTTATCTTAACCTTAGGTTAATTTACTTTGCCGAAAGGGATCAAAATTGTCCGAACCCTTGTGATTTTTTATTTTCTTTTCGTTAGGTTTAGGTCTGGCGCGAATAATATTCTACGACTAGCAATTCATTTATTTTCAAACCGACCCATTTACTATCTATTATTTGATTGACTAATCCTTTATATTGGAATGGTTGAAGAGTCAAATGTTTTGGCATTTCGTCCTGAGAGGATGAATCGAAAGAATTTTGAATCAGAGCTCTCGAGTTTTGTTCATCCCTCGCCGTAATAATATCTCGGGGTTTGCAGCGATAACTTGGTATATCGACTATACGACCATTGACTAAAATATGTCTATGGTTAACCAATTGACGGGCTCCAGGAATAGTCGGAGCCATACCCAATCGAAAAAGGATGTTATCCAAGCGCATTTCAAGTAATTGGAGTAAAACCTGACCTGTTGACCCCTTGGCTTTGCCGGCGATACGAACGTATTTAAGTAATTGTCGTTCTGTAAGACCATAATGAAAACGCAACTTTTGTTTTTCTTCTAGACGAATACGATATTGAGATTTTTTACCGGAACGTGATTGGTTTCTAAGATCACTTCCGGCTCTAGGCCTTTTATTAGTTAGTCCCGGTAAAGCTCCCAGGCGGCGTATTTTTTTGAAACGAGGTCCCCGGTAACGCGACATAAAGACTCCTTATTCTTATTTATATTGAATTCTTATTGATGAAATTTCATTTTACAGAATAAACCTAAACTAAAACTGAACTAACTGATAAATGAAGCGAAGTTTACGGAAGTAGTGTACTTGTACTCTAAAAAATAATTAGATAAATAAATACCCAGACCTTTCTATTCTATATATATATATTCTATATATATATATATATTTATATATAAAGATTCTATAAAGGGATTCTTTTCATGGCATAGTTATAAGTTCCTATAAGATAAAAAATGGATTTTTCAATATTCTTTGATTTCGGATTTCAAAGGGGCATTCTCGATCATGTAAAAACTCGAAGAAAATAAATAGAGAAAAGCCGGCTATCGGAATCGAACCGATGACCATCGCATTACAAATGCGATGCTCTAACCTCTGAGCTAAGCAGGCTCACATAAGATAAATTCTACCTGCAGAGGGATTAAATAAACTATTGTTATCTTAGAGATATTAATTAATATTAAGTACTTATATTTGCATTCTTAGCGATTCCTATTAGCTAGTCATAATGAATATGACTATCGAAAAAATAGAATATAGAATTGAAAGGAAATATTCAATACTCGTACTTACCATAGACCATAGAATATAACGATTAAT